AAAATTATTTTTTTAATAAATTAATATTTATTATTTCAATTATAAATAATGGTTCAAAAACAATAAATTATAAAAAATTATTTTTATAATTAAAAATTATTTTCTATTATATAAATTATTTATATATAATATATTTATTTATATATATTAATAATTTATATTAAATAGGTGATATTAATTATAGACCTATTAGTCTTATAATTAAAAAAAAAATGATATATTAATTAATAATAAATTTATATATATATATATATCGTATATAAATATTTTATATAATAAATAATAATTAATAATTATTATTTATTAATAAATTTAATAAATTATTAATTAAATATAATTTATTATATAAATTATATATTTATATATATATAAATTAATTAATTTTAATTAAATAAATTATTATAAAAAAAAAAAAAAAAAATAGGGGAAAATTATTAGGAGGAATGTACTTATTAAATTTAATATTAAATATTATATAGTTATTATAAATTAATATATTTTATATTTTATATAAATTTAAAAATAAATGAAATTTAAAATTTTATAATTTTTATTATTTAATATTAATATTATTTTATTCTAGTTAAATATTTTATTATTATTTTATTTTACATGTAAATTTATGTGTGAATATTTTTTAATTTTAAAAATTATTAAATTTTATTTTATTCGCAGTAATTGATATTAATTATAAAAGAAATTTTGAATTAGTAATAATATATAGTATTGGTAAAATTTGTGCCAGCTACTGCGGTTATACAAATGATGCAAATAAAAATTTTTAGTATTAGTTAAATTAATAAATTATTAATATATTTATAAATTTATTAGGTGAAATTTTTAAATTTATTTATTATTAATCTTAAAAATAATTTAAGCTATAAAAATTTTATTATAAACTAGGATTAGATACCCTATTATTAAAATTAAATAATTAAAAATACTTAAGTAGTATTAGTTATATTCTTAAAATTTAAAGAATTTGGCGGTGTTTTAGTCTATTTAGAGGAATCTGTTCTGTTATTGATAATCCACGTTGGACCTAACTTAAGTTTGTTTTCAATTTGTATATCGCCGTCATCAGAATATATTATAAGATTAATAATTTTCTGGATATTTTATTAAATAATATGTCAGGTCAAGGTGCAGTTTATGTTTAAGTAGAAATGGATTACAATAAATTTATTTATACGGATAATTTTTTGAAATAAAAATTTGAAGGTGGATTTAATAGTAATATAAAATAGATTATTTATATGATTATAGCTCTAAAACATGCACACATCGCCCGTCGCTCTCATTTTTAAAATGAGATAAGTCGTAACATAGTAGATGTACTGGAAAGTGTATCTAGAATGACAATTTAAAGCTTAATTAGTAAAGTATTTCATTTACATTGAAAAGAAATTTGTGCAAATCAATTTAAATTGATAATAATTATTTATTAATTATTTTTTTTTTATTTATAATTATTAATAAAAATAATTTTAAAATTTTTAGTTTTAGTAATTTATAATGAAATAATAATTTTAATTATAGTGTATTAGTATTTTAAAAGAATATTGAAATAATTTGAAAAATTTTTAATTTTTAAGAAAATTTAATTTATTGTACCTTGTGTATCAGGGTTTATTAAATAAATAATTATTATATTAATTTTTCTCGAATTTTAAAGATTTAATTATATATAAAAGTTATTGTGGAATAACTATTTTTAATATATAATTAGAAATGAAACGTTAATCGTTTTAAAATATATCTAGTTTTTTAAGAAATAAATTTAATTTAGTTTATTTATTTTATTAAATTAATTTAATAATAATTTAATAAATAAATAAAATAATATTTTAAGGGATTAGCTTTAAAATAAATTTTTATATTTTTAATAATTTTAAAATAAATATAAGCTTAAAAATAGCTATTATTAATAAATTTGTTATAATTTATTTTTTAAATGAAATTATTTAATTTAAATTAAATTATTTATTAAAATGTAAATTTTAATTTAAAAAATTTATTAATTATGATAAAATTAGTATATAAATTTATATAATGTAATTAATTTGATAGGTTTTAATGAAGAATTCGGCAAATTAAATATATTCACCTGTTTAACAAAAACATGTCTTTTTGTATTTTATTTAAAGTCTAACCTGCCCACTGATTTTTAAAGGGCCGCGGTATTTTGACCGTGCGAAGGTAGCATAATCAATAGTCTTTTAATTGAAGGCTGGTATGAATGGTTGAATGAGATATATACTGTTTTTTTAAAATTTAAATAGAACTTTATTTTTTAGTTAAAAAGCTAAAATTAAATTAAAGGACGAGAAGACCCTATAGATCTTTATTTTTATAAATTATAAATTATAAAGAATTTTAAAATTTATATTTTAGATAAAATTTTACTGGGGTGGTATTAAAATTTAATTAACTTTTATTTGTTTTTAACATTGATTTATGAATTAAAGATCCTGTATTATGGATTAAAAAATTAAGTTACCTTAGGGATAACAGCGTAATTTTTTTAGAGAGTTCATATCGATAAAAAAGATTGCGACCTCGATGTTGGATTAAGAGTTATTTTTAGGTGTAGAAGTTTAAAGTTTAGGTCTGTTCGACCTTTAGATTCTTACATGATCTGAGTTCAAACCGGCGTAAGCCAGGTTGGTTTCTATCCTTAATAATTTATTATATTGTAGTACGAAAGGACCTAATATAAAAAATATAATTTTATTAAATTGAAAATTATTAATATTATTTACTATTTTGGCAGATTAGTGCAATAAATTTAGAATTTATAAATATAATTAATAATTATAAATAGTATTGTTTATTTTTGATAAAATTATACCATTGATTGGAAGTTTATTATTAGTAATTTGTGTAATAGTAGGAGTTGCTTTTTTAACTTTATTAGAGCGTAAAGTTTTAGGGTATATTCAAATTCGAAAAGGCCCAAATAAAGTAGGATTTAATGGGTTATTACAACCTTTTAGTGATGCTGTAAAATTGTTTACTAAGGAACAAACATATCCATTGTTATCTAATTATATTTCTTATTATTTTTCACCTATTTTTTCTTTATTTTTATCTTTATTGATTTGAATATGTATTCCTTATTTAATTAAATTATATTCTTTTAATTTAGGAGTTTTATTTTTTTTATGTTGTACTAGATTAGGGGTTTATACAGTAATAATTGCTGGTTGATCTTCAAATTCAAATTATGCTTTATTAGGGGGTTTACGAGCAGTTGCTCAAACAATTTCTTATGAAGTTAGATTAGCTTTAATTTTATTAAGATTTATTTTTTTAATTGGTAATTATAATTTTTTAAATTTTTATAATTATCAATCTTATATTTGATTTATTTTTTTTTGTTTTCCTTTAGGGTTAGTTTGATTAGCTTCTTGTTTAGCTGAAACTAATCGAACTCCTTTTGATTTTGCAGAAGGAGAGTCTGAGTTAGTTTCAGGGTTTAATGTTGAATATAGAAGAGGGGGTTTTGCTTTAATTTTTTTAGCTGAATATTCAAGAATTTTATTTATGAGTATATTATTTGTTGTTATTTTTTTAGGTAGAGATATTTATAGATTAATATTTTTTTTTAAATTAACATTTATTTCTTTTATTTTTATTTGAGTTCGGGGTACTTTACCTCGATTTCGATATGATAAATTAATATATTTAGCTTGAAAAAGTTTTTTACCTTTATCTTTAAATTATTTATTTTTTTTTGTTGGGTTAAAGATTTTTTTTATTTCTTTATTATTTTAATGAATAATTTTTAGTATTAAAATTAATAGAAGACTTTACTTCTTTCTTATGTTTTCAAGACATATGCTATAAAAGCTTATTAATTAGTTTAATAATTTATCTCAATATTTAGCTACTAAAGGATTAATAATAAAGTATGAGAAATATAAAACTGTTAAAATTTGTCCGGTTAATACATAAGGATCTTCTACTGGACGAGCTCCAATTCATGTTAATAATGAAGCAACAACTACTATATTTCAATATAAAATTTGATTTAATGGATAAAATTGTAATCCTCGGAATTTACTAGAATGAGTAAAAGGTAAAATTAATAAAATTGCAATAGATAATACTAAAGCAATTACTCCTCCTAATTTATTTGGAATTGATCGTAAAATTGCATAAGCAAATAAAAAGTATCATTCTGGTTGAATATGAACAGGAGTAACTAAAGGATTAGCTGGAATAAAATTTTCTGGATCTATTAATAAATAATTAAATTTTCAAATAAAAAAAATTAAAATTCATAAGAATACAATAAATCCAAAAATATCCTTGTAAATAAAATATGGGTGAAAAGGAATTTTATCTACATTTCTATTTAATCCTAATGGATTATTTGACCCTGTTTGATGTAAAAATAATAAATGAATTATTATTAAAGCTAAAATAATAAATGGAAAAATAAAATGAAAAGTAAAAAATCGAGTTAATGTTGCATTATCTACAGCAAATCCTCCTCAAATTCATTGTACAAGATCTATTCCTAGGTAAGGTACTGCTGATAGTAAATTTGTAATAACTGTAGCTCCTCAAAAAGATATTTGTCCTCAAGGTAATACATATCCTAAAAATCCTGTTGCTATTGTTAAAAATAAAATAATTACTCCTGTATTTCATGTTATATGGTATAAATATGATTCATAATAAACACCTCGTCCTACATGAATAAATAAACAAGCAAAAAAAAATGAAGCTCCATTAGCGTGGCAAATTCGTAAGAATCAACCATTATTAACATCTCGACAAATATGATTTACACTATTAAAAGCTGTTTCAATGTCTGCTGCATAATGTATTGCTAAAAATAATCCAGTTAAAATTTGTAATATTAAACATAATCCAAGTAATGATCCAAAATTTCATCAAGCTGAAATATTTGAAGGAGCAGGTAAATCTACTAATGCATTATTAGCAATTCTAATTAATGGGTGGGTTTTTCGAATAGGTTTAAACATTAATTTATTGGTCGTAAAGGACCATAAAATTTTTTTGTAATTTTTACAGTTACAAGAAGAGTTAAAAATAAATAATTAATTAATAATAAAGTAATTAAATTTGTAGGAAAATTATATATTTTATTTAATGATAATACATTTTCATTAATTAAATTATTTATTATTGAAATTTTTTCTATTTCTATATTTATAATAAATTGTTCAGTTAAAGATTTATCTATAATAAAAAAAATAGTTAATATAAATATAAAAATAATAAGACTAATAGTTGTTAGTTTAAAAGATATAGAAAATATTTCATTTGATGATAATGAAGTTACATAAATAAATAAAATTAATATTCCTCCTAAAAAAATTAAGAATAATACATATGAAAATCAAAATGTTTTTACATAAATTCCAGTTAATAAACATGTTAAAAATGTTTGAATTAAAAGTATTAATCCTATAGATAATGGGTGTTTTATTTGTATAAAAATAAATCTTATAATTAAGCAAATTGTTATAATAATTAATTTTGTAATTTCAAGAAATAGTTTATTTAAAATATTAACTTTGGGAGTTAGTGAAAAAGAGATTTCTTTTTTCTTGAAGTTTAAAAAGAGTAATTCTTATTTTTAGTTTACAAGACTAATGTTTTTATTAAACTATTTAAACTTATTAATGGCAAATATATTTTTAATATTTTATTTATCTATAATTATATTTTTATTTGGTTGTATAGTTTTTGTTTCTAATCGTAAACATTTACTATCTACTTTATTAAGATTAGAGTATATAGTTTTAAGTTTATTTATTTTTTTATTTTTTTATTTAAATTTTATAAACTATGAAATATATTTTAGTATATTTTTTTTAACTTTTTGTGTTTGTGAAGGAGTTTTAGGTTTATCAATTTTAGTATCTATAATTCGAACTCATGGTAATGATTATTTTCAAAGTTTTTCTATTTTACAATGTTAAAGTTTATTTTTATAATATTATTTATATTTCCTCTTTCTTTTTTAAAGAATTTTTATTGAACGGTTCAAAATTTAATTTTTTTATTAACTTTTTTATTTATGATTAATTTAAGATCTTTAAATTATTTTAATTATATTTCTTATTATTTTGGGTTAGATATAATTTCATATGGTTTAATTTTATTAAGATTTTGAATTTGTGGTCTTATGTTAATAGCAAGAGAAAAAGTGTTTACTTATAATAATTATGAAAAATTATTTATTTTTATAATTTTATTTTTATTATTAATATTAGTATTAACATTTAGATCAATAAGAGTATTTATATTTTATTTATTTTTTGAAGCAAGATTAATTCCTACATTATTTTTAATTTTAGGATGAGGGTATCAACCAGAACGATTACAGGCAGGGGTTTATTTATTATTTTATACTTTATTAGCTTCTTTACCTTTATTAATTGGTATTTTTTATATTTTAAATTTTATAAATACTTTATCTTTTACATTATTATTAAATTTAAGTTTTATAAATATAAATTTATTATATTTATCTTTAATTTTTGCTTTTTTAGTTAAAATACCTATATTTTTAGTTCATTTATGGCTTCCTAAGGCACATGTTGAAGCCCCTGTTTCTGGTTCAATAATTTTAGCTGGTATTTTATTAAAGTTAGGAGGGTATGGATTATTGCGAATATTTAGATTATTACAAATTTCAGGTGTAAAATATAATTATTGATGAATTAGTATTAGTTTAGTAGGAGGGGTTTTAATTAGATTAGTATGTTTACGACAAACTGATTTAAAGGCTTTAATTGCTTATTCTTCTGTTGCTCATATAGGAATTGTCTTAAGAGGATTATTAACAATGACTTATTGAGGGTTAACAGGTTCTTATGCTTTAATAATTGCTCATGGTTTATGTTCTTCTGGATTATTTTGTTTAGCAAATATTTCTTATGAACGAATGGGGAGACGAAGTTTATTAATTAATAAGGGTTTATTAAATTTTATACCAACATTAAGTTTATGGTGATTTTTATTATGTTCTGGTAATATAGCAGCACCACCTACATTAAATTTATTGGGGGAAATTTCTTTATTAAATAGAATTGTTAGATGATCTTGAGTAACTATAATTATGTTAGCTTTTTTATCTTTTTTTAGTGCAGCTTATTCATTGTATTTATTTGCTTATAGCCAACATGGAAAGGTATATTCTGGGGTATATTTTTTTTCTGTTGGAACAATTCGAGAATTTCTATTATTAATATTACATTGATTACCTTTAAATTTATTAATTTTAAAGAGAAGTTTTTGTATATTATGAATTTATTTAAATAGTTTAATAAAAAATATTGATTTGTGGTGTCAATGATATGAGTTTTCATTTTAGATCGTGAATTATTTAATTAATTATTGTAAAATTAGTTTTTATTTTTTATTATCAATTAGAATTTCATTATTTTTAATTAGATTAAAATTTTTATTAACAGATTTAGTTTATTTTATTGAATGGGAAGTTTTATCTCTTCAATCTATATCAATTGTTATAACTTTCTTATTTGATTGAATAAGTTTAATATTTATATCTTTTGTTTTATTGATTTCTTCGTTGGTTATTTTTTACAGAAATCAGTATATAGAAGAAGATTATAATATTAATCGATTTATTTTATTAGTTTTAATGTTTGTAATATCAATAATAATATTAATTATTAGCCCAAATTTAATTAGAATTTTATTAGGGTGGGATGGTTTAGGTCTTGTTTCTTATTGTTTAGTTATTTATTTTCAAAATGTTAAATCATATAATGCAGGAATAATTACTGCATTATCTAATCGAATTGGAGATGTTGCTTTATTATTGGCTATTGCTTGAATATTAAATTATGGAAGATGAAATTATGTATTTTATTTAGAAATAATAGGAAAAAATACAGAAATAATAATTATTGGAGGGTTAGTTATATTAGCAGCAATAACAAAAAGTGCTCAGATTCCTTTTTCATCTTGACTTCCTGCAGCAATAGCAGCCCCTACCCCTGTATCAGCTTTAGTTCATTCTTCAACTTTAGTAACAGCAGGGGTTTATTTATTAATTCGTTTTAATGTTTTATTAATAGATTGATGAATAGGTCAATTTTTATTATTAGTTTCTGGTTTAACTATATTTATAGCGGGATTAGGGGCTAATTTTGAATTTGATTTAAAAAAGATTATTGCTTTATCAACTTTAAGACAGTTAGGTTTAATAATAAGAATTTTATCAATAGGGTTTTATAAATTAGCTTTTTTTCATCTTTTAACCCATGCTTTATTTAAGGCTTTATTATTTATATGTGCTGGATCAATTATTCATAATATAAAGAATTCTCAAGACATTCGGATAATAGGAAGATTAAGAATAAGTATGCCATTAACATGTAGTTGTTTTAATGTAGCTAATTTAGCTTTATGTGGAATACCTTTTTTAGCCGGATTCTATTCTAAGGATTTAATTTTAGAAATAGTAATATTATCTTATGTAAATATGTTTTCTTTTTTTCTTTTTTTTTTTAGTACAGGATTAACTGTATGTTATTCATTTCGATTAGTTTATTATTCTATAACTGGTGATTTTAATAGTAGAGTGTTGCATCCTTTAAATGATAAGGGTTGAACTATATTATTTAGTATTTGTTTTTTAATAATTATAGCTGTTATTGGAGGAAGAATATTAATATGATTAATATTTTTAAATCCTAGAATAATTTGTTTACCATTTGATATAAAAATTTTAACTTTAGTTGTTTGTATTGTTGGAGGGGTTTCTGGTTATTTATTAAGAAATGTTAGATTATTTTTTACTAATAAGGCTTTATATTTTTATAATTTTACTAATTTTGCAGGATCAATATGATTTATACCAATAATTTCTACTATTGGTATTATTAATTATCCATTAAAATTAGGATTATATTCTTATAAAAGTTTTGATCAAGGATGAAGAGAATTTTTTGGAGGTCAAATGCTATATAATCAATTAAAAAATTATTCTTTGTATTTACAAGAATTTCAAATAAATAGTTTAAAAATTTATTTATTAAGTTATATATTATGATTTATTGTTTTATTAATATTAGTTGTATTAGTAAATTAATTTAAATAGCTTATATTTAGAGCATGACACTGAAGATGTTAGGGAGATTAATTTAATCTTTAGATATTTATGAAAAATAAATTTTTATTTTTACATTGAAAATGTAATGTTTTTATTAAACTACATAAATAGAAATATGTTGATCAAGAAAAAGCTGCTAACTTTTATCTTTAATGGTTTAATTCCATTTATATTTCTTTTTTTAATTGGAATTTAAATATTCAATTTTATCATTAACAGTGATATACCTCTTTTTGGTTTCAATTAATAAGGTAAATTGAAAAATTCAATACTTTTTAAATGCAAATTAAATGTTATAGTTAACTATTACCCTAAAATATGGGTGAATTTCACCTAAGATTAGGCCGAAACTAATTGCAATATATCGCTTCATATTTATTCATTTCATTCTAAAGCTCCTTGATTTCATTCGTGATATAAACCAATTAAAAGAATAAAAATAAAAAAAAGACTAGTAATTGATCAATTTATTAAATTTGATGTTTTAATAATTATAATTATTGGTAGTAAAAGAGCAATTTCAACATCAAAAATTAAAAAAATAATTGCAATTAAAAAAAATCGAAGTGAAAAAGGTAAACGTGATGAATTTATTGGATCAAATCCACATTCAAAAGGTGAACATTTTTCTCGGTCTAATAGTGTTTTTTTTGATAACAAAGTGGCTAGTATTATTACTACAATGGTAATAATGAAAATAATTGTTGTTATAATTGATAATATTAATATTATTTATACTAAAATTATTTAGTCCTTGTGATTGGAAGTCACATATACAAATATATACTTTATAAATATCTACCTCATCAATAAATAGAAATATATAAAAATAATCATACTACATCAACAAAATGTCAATATCAAGCTGCTGCTTCAAATCCAAAGTGATGATTTTTTGAAAAATGAAAATTAATATGTCGTAAAAAACAAATTAATAAAAATGTTGTTCCAATTAATACATGAAGACCATGAAATCCTGTAGCCATATAAAAAGTTGACCCATATACTGCATCTGCAATTGTAAAAGGGGCTTCAATATATTCATATGCTTGAAGAATAGAAAAATAAATTCCTAATACAATAGTGAAAAATAACCCTTGAGTAGCCTGAGAATGGTTACTTTCTATTAATGCATGATGGGCTCATGTTACTGTTACTCCTGAAGCTAATAAAATTGCTGTATTTAATAAAGGAATTTGAAAAGGATTAAAAGCAATAATTCCTACTGGGGGTCATGTTATTCCTAATTCAATAGTTGGGGATAAACTACTATGAAAAAATGCTCAGAAAAAAGAAATAAAAAAAAATACTTCTGAAACAATAAATAAAATTATTCCTCATCGTAATCCAATAGTTACAGGGAATGTATGAAGTCCTTGAAATGTTCCTTCTCGAGAAATATCTCGTCATCATTGGTATATTGTTAAAATTGTAATAATATTACCTAAAATAAATAAAGTTATTGTATATTGATGAAATCATTGAACTAATCCAGAAACTGTAGTTATTGCTCCAATAGCTCCTGTTAGTGGTCAAGGGCTATAATCTACTAAATGGAATGGGTGATTTGCGTGTGCTGACATTAATTTACTTCTCTTGAATAAAGAGTACTTAATACTGCAAATACATATGATTGAATAATTGCAACAGCTGATTCTAAAACTAATAATGCAATTTGTGTAGTTAAAATTAAAGATAAAATAATATAATTTGATGTTATAGGGCCTGTATTTCCTAATAATGTTAATAATAAATGTCCGGCAATTATATTAGCAGTTAATCGAACAGCTAATGTCCCAGGTCGAATAACATTACTAATTGTTTCAATACATACTATAAAAGGTATTAATACTGGAGGTGTTCCTTGAGGAACTAAATGAGCAAATATGTGTTGAGTATGATTAATTCACCCATAAAGTATAAAACTTAATCATAAGGGGAATGCTAAAGCTAAAGTTAAAGTTAAATGGCTTGTACTAGTAAAAATATAGGGAAATAATCCTAAGAAATTATTAAATATAATTAAAGAAAATAGTGAAATAAATATTAATGTTCTTCCATTATGTCCTGAAGGTCCTAATAATGTTTTGAATTCCTTATGAAGTGTTAATAAAATATTATTTCATACAACTTGGAATCGATTAGGTAGTAATCAAAATGAAAAAGGAATTAATAATAATCCTAAAAAAGTACTTAATCAATTAAGAGAAAGATTTAAAATTGTTGTTGAAGGATCAAAGACAGAAAATAAATTTGTTATCATTTTCAATTTAGCTTATTAAATTTAATATTTAATGATTGAGAAGTTTTTAATGGAGTATAAGAAAAACAAAAATAATTTAAAATATTAAAAATTACTAATGTAATTGAAAATACAAGGAATAAAATTAACCAGTTAATTGGGGCTATTTGTGGAATTAAAAAATATTAGATTAAACTAATTTTTTCAGTTTGACATACTAAGGTTTTCTATAAAACTAATTTTTTAAAGTTTTATTTCATTAGAAGTAAGTGCTAATTTACTATAATATGATTTAAGAGATCATTACTTGCGTTTCAGTCATCTAATGAATTAGTTATATTAGTAATTCATTTAATAAAATAATTTATTGGAATTCTTTCAATTACAATTGGTATAAAACTATGATTTGCACCACAAATTTCTGAACATTGACCAAAAAATAGTCCAGGTCGGTTGATTAAAAAATTAATTTGATTTAATCGACCTGGTGTAGCATCAACCTTTACTCCTAAAGATGGAACTGTTCATGAATGTAATACGTCAGTAGCTGTTACTAAAATTCGAATTTGATTATTTATTGGTAAAATAATTCGATTATCTACGTCTAAAAGTCGAAATCCATTTGTTTCTAATTCATTTGTAGGAATTATATATGAATCAAATTCTAAATTTAAAAAATCAGAATATTCATAACTTCAATATCATTGGTGTCCTACAGACTTTAATGTAATTGAAGGTGTATTAATTTCGTCTATTAAATATAATAAACGTAAAGATGGAAATGCAATGAATATTAAAATAATTGCAGGTAAAACAGTTCAAATAATTTCAATTGTTTGTCCATGTAATAAATAACGATTAGTAAATTGATTAAATATTAATATTCCTATAATATATCCAACTAAAATTGTAATTATTGTTAAAATAAGAAGAGTGTGATCATGAAAAAAATTTAATTGTTCTATTAAAGGTGAAGAACTATCTTGTAATCCTAAATTTGCTCATGTTGCCATTTTCTAACAAAAGATAAAATCTTTATATATGAAGCTTAAATTCATTGCACTAATCTGCCATATTAGAAATTATTAGTTAATAAAGGTAATTCAGCATATGTATGTTCTGCAGGAGGAAGTGTATGGTATCATTCAATTGATGAAGATAATTGTATAGGGAAAGCAGGAGTTCGTTGTGTAATTATACTTTCTCAAATAATAAATAAAAAGTATAAAATAGCGAATAATGAAATTGTACTTCCTAAGGATGATACAATATTTCAAGCTAAATAACTATCTGGGAAATCTGAATATCGTCGAGGTATTCCAGCTAATCCAAGAAAATGTTGTGGGAAAAATGTTAAATTTACTCCAATAAATATTATCCCAAATTGATACTTTAATCAAGTTGGATTTATTGTTAATCCTGTTAATAATGGGTATCAATGAACAAATCCTGCTATAATAGCAAATACTGCTCCTATTGATAATACATAGTGGAAATGAGCTACTACATAATAAGTATCATGTAATACAATATCAATTGATGAATTAGCTAATACTACTCCTGTTAATCCTCCAACTGTAAATAAAAATACAAATCCAAATGATCATAATATTGCAGGTCTATATGTTAATTGTGTTCCGTGTATAGTAGCTAGTCAACTAAAAATTTTAATTCCAGTTGGAACCGCAATAATTATAGTTGCTGAGGTAAAATAAGCTCGTGTATCTACGTCTATTCCAACTGTAAATATATGATGAGCTCATACAATAAATCCTAATAATCCAATTGCTAATATAGCATAAATTATTCCTAAATTTCCGAAAGTTTCCTTTTTACCACTTTCTTGTGTAATAATATGAGAAATTATACCAAATCCTGGTAAAATTAAAATATAAACTTCTGGATGACCAAAAAATCAAAATAAATGTTGATATAAAATTGGGTCTCCTCCTCCAGCTGGGTCAAAGAATGAAGTATTTAAATTTCGGTCTGTTAAAAGTATAGTAATAGCCCCAGCTAATACTGGTAAAGATAATAATAATAATACTGCTGTAATTACTACCGATCAGACAAATAAAGGTATTCGATCTAATGTAATCCCTGGAGATCGTATATTAATTACAGTTGTAATAAAATTTACTGCCCCTAAAATTGATGAAATTCCGGCTAAGTGTAATGAAAAAATAGCTAAATCTACTGATGCCCCAGCATGAGCAATTCCAGATGAGAGAGGGGGATAAACAGTTCACCCTGTTCCTGCTCCATTTTCTACTATACTTCTAGAAATTAATAGAGTTAATGAAGGAGGTAATATTCAAAAACTTATATTATTTATTCGAGGGAAAGCTATATCAGGAGCCCCTAATATTAATGGAACTAATCAATTTCCAAATCCTCCAATTATAATAGGTATAACTATAAAAAAAATTATAATAAAAGCATGTGCTGTTACAATAACATTATAAATTTGATCATCTCCAATAAAAGCACCGGGATGACCTAATTCAGCTCGAATTAGAATACTTAAAGAAGTTCCTACTATTCCGGCTCAAGCTCCAAAAATAAAATATAAAGTACCAATATCCTTATGATTTGTTGAAAATAATCATTGTCGCGATTAAATGGCTGAAGTTTAGGCGATAAATTGTAAATTTATTTATGGGAATTATTCTCTTTAATCAGGCTTTATAGTCAATAATGATATTAGACTGCAATTCTAAAGGAATAAATAATTTATTAAAGCTTAAGAATTAAAAGATTAATACAAATATTTTCAGCTTTGAAGGCTATTAGTTTATTTAACTTAAATTCTTATATAATTATATAAATTATAAAAATTATAACTAACCCACAAATTGAAATAAAATTAAATATTAAATTAATTGAAGATATTTTGTTATTATAATTATTTTTTAATATTCATGAATTTTTTTGATAATTTAATATAAAAATTCTATAAGAAAGACGTAAATAAAAAAATAATGTAATTAAAGTTAAACAAACACTAATTGTTAAAATAAATAATTGTCCTATATTAGTTAAATTTTGAATTACTAATCATTTTGGTAAAAATCCTAAAAAAGGGGGTAATCCTCCTAAAGATAATAAATTTAAAAAAATTAATAATTTAACAATTGGATTTATTATTGAAATATTGAAAATTTGATTAAAGTAAAATAATTTAAAATTATTAAATATTAAAACAATTGAAAAAGACAATAAAGAATATATTAAAAAATAAGTTATTCATAATATTTCATTATTTATTATTGCTAATAGCATTCATCCTAAATGATTAATTGATGAAAATGCTATTAATTTTCGAATTGATGTTTGGTTTAATCCTCCTAAAGATCCAATTAATATTGATAAAATAATAGAAATTATAAAAAAATTATAAATAAAATTATAAGAAATTAATATTAATGGAGCAATTTTTTGTCATGTTATTAAAATTAAACCATTAATTCAGGATAAGCCTTCTATTACTTCTGGGAATCAAAAGTGAAATGGAGCAGCTCCTCTTTTTAATAAAAGAGTTGAAAGAATTAAAATTTCATTAAAATTATTATTTAATAAAAAATTATTATTATATATGAATATTAGTATAATAATTGCAAATAATAAAATTGAAGAAGCAAAAGCTTGAGTTAAAAAGTATTTTAAAGAACTTTCTGAAGTTAATAAATTTTTTTTATTATCATTTATTAGGGGGATAAATGATAACAAATTAATTTCTAACCCCATTCATGCTCCTAGTCATGAATTTGAAGAAATAGTAACTAGTGTTCCAAAAATTAATGTAATAAAAAAAATATTATTAGAAATTTTTTTAATTAAAAAGAAAAGGATTATAACCTTTATAAGTGGGGTATGAACCCAATAGCTTGATTAGCTTATCTTTTTATATTTTGGTGTATGACGCACAAAAGATTTTGATTCTTTTAGAAACAGTTTAATTCTGTTAAATATAATGAATGAAATGTTAAATTTCATGATTTACCCTATCAAGGTAATCCTTTTTATCAGGCAATTCATT